CAAGGTTCCTAGAGCTCCTTGTAAGGCTTGTTGGAAAACTCGTTGTCGGACCTGATTAATTGCTTTTTGTTGTTCAAAATGAATGGTTTCATTTTTATAATTTTCTAATCGTTCCAAATTCTCAGAAGCAGCATTAATCAAATTTGATTTTTCGCGTTCTATCTCAGAGTACCCATTCACTCGAAACTCATCTGCCTCGATTTCTACTTTCCGCAAGCGAGTTCGGGCTTTTTCGAGCTGTTCAATGGCTGCTCCACGTAGTTCTTCTGAATTTCGAATAGTGCTCAAGATCCTCTGTTTTCGATTATCTAATAAATCACTTAATGAAAGTAGATTTCCGTCCTATTTATTTCACAACCTTCATGATCTCTTCCCGAACCAAACATGAATCTTTCGATTCATTTGGCTCTCACGCTCAGTTACTTATAGGGCGTTCCTATATCTTTTCATGTAATGAGCCTACCCTTTCCTCTCTGTTCGTATTCCAAGATAGTGAAACGGAAACAAGATCAGGATATTCTGAGGGTTCTTCCGACCAAACAAAATTTTGTAATTGCCAGCAAAGTTGTTTCTTTTTTTGTCTTTTTTCTTCAAATCCAAAAAATTTTTCTTATTTTATTGATACTTTCGCTTTATATACATAATAACTATAATATAGGTTGCCGATTCAGCATTGTTTAAACGGGCAGGTGTCTCACCCATTTCCCTTTTCCAGTAAATAGTTCAGTTCAAATCACTTTATTGATATGAGTGTTCTATATCAGATAAATTGACAACTTTTTTGAAGCCGTCTCCTACTAACTCCTACTAACGTAGTGGTAGAAAGAGTACCACGCTGTGTCTTGACTTCAAACGGTTTTGCTTTAACCATGTTAATGATACTACATTATTGGTTTATAGAGAAGAGAGTCAAAGTGGATTTACCAATAAAAAAGTCACGAAATGCTATAGTTCTTACATATGATTTCTTAATTTATTCAGAAGTAATTCGTCGAGATTGTGCACCCCCCCCTCCTATAAAAAAAAGTGCAGCTGGTTAGATCCAGCCTTTTTTTTGAAATAAACAACTCGCACACACTCCCTTTCCAAAAAAGATCAATACACCAAGCACTACACTTAGATTTATTGGATTTGTTGCTAAAATATCGGTATTAAACCCGAAACTCCCGGCGCATGGCCAGTGACCTAAGGAAACGAAAGAATCGGTTACATTTTTCATATGCTCTCCTCTTATAAATAGAACTAACAAAATAGAACAGAGTTCTGTATAAGTTCGCCGCCACTGTTTGGATTGATTTCTTTTTTTTTTTTTTTCTGAATTTCCTTATTTAATAAATAGATTGATTTTCTTTTTCATCTATTCGTTATGATACGAATAGTTTCATATTCATTAATATGAATAATTTTATTCATATTAATAATGAAGATTTCAATGAAAAAATAAGATACTTATTGCCTTTCTAGCCACACGGAAATCGCGAAAGACCTCATTTGTTACAATGCTTCTTATTAAATTAAATAATAAAAAAAAAGAAAGAATTTTCTATTTTCTATTAAATAAATTCACTAGGGGGGGGGGCAAAAGCGGGTGGATCCTCTAATTCCTTATCCTCAAGCTAGCCCTTCCCCTACCTCTAGGGTTAGGGTGATTGTCCCAACGAATAAATAGAAAAAAGAATTCGATTAATTCATTTTAGGGGTAAAGCGTCGGTATAATGCGAAAAGCGGGGGTTCAAGTACATGGCAATAAAATACGAAAATGAAATACGTATTTTTATTTTCAAATTTCTAGGATTAAACAAAAGGATTTGCAAATAAAAGGGCTAATGCCACAACCAGTCCATAAATTGTTAAAGCTTCCATAAAAGCCAGACTAAGCAATAAAGTACCTCGTATTTTACCTTCTGCTTCTGGTTGTCTCGCGATACCTTCTACAGCTTGGCCTGCAGCAGTACCTTGACCGACTCCAGGTCCAATGGAAGCAAGCCCTACTGCCAATCCGGCAGCAATAACAGAAGCGGCAGAAATCAGTTGATTCATGGTAAATTTTATTCCTCGTACAAAAAAAGAAATGGTTAATGATACAATCAACCAATGAATTATCGCCTCCCATTTGATTTCATCATTAAGACCTAACCCAGCAAAAACAAACAAGTAGAGGTAACTAAGAACTCAAAACGAAAATGATGCTATTTCTGAATCAGCAGAACTGCTTCGGCATCTTGTTTGTTTATAGTTCCCACTATCTAATGTAGTCTTTCTTTGGAAATCCATATGGTTCCGGTTCTTCGGTTTCTTTATTCCAAAACACCCTTTCATCCGACTTTTGATTTTACTTTTTTTTTGTTCGTTCTCTTCTATATGCTTGACTTCATCTATTTATTATAAAAATACACAGTCAGAGATCAAATAGAAAGACTTCCGATAGACGGATTCATCTGTTTATGGGCAGTCCGTATCTAACTAATGAATTTCGAATATTACATATACATTTGTTTCTTCCATAACGTAAACCGCTCGTTCGATTGAGTCGGATTCTATCTAGTCTTAAAACATTCTTCGAAACAGCCATAGGAATTGACTTATGCTTATAAACATTACATATACCCAACGAAATCCCTCTAATCAACTTTTTTTGAAATCTTCTTTGTTTGTAAACTCTTCTCTTCCTTTTTTTTCTTTATAATTATCACACAATTACAATCCCGCAAAAATATAAACGAATGGGTGGGGTCATTAGCCTAGCTAGAATTGAATGGTTCTATATCAAGATTTTTTTATCCAATTGCAGACCATTTTTGTCAATCGTTGAATTCAATTGAAAAAGGAATGTTTCCTTCTATGGAAAGAACGTTGTTTTTGTTTATAAACACATGTTGGAAAAGAAAAAAATAATATAAAAATTGATATTATATGAATCCTAATATCGTAATTGACTCGGCAAATCTGGAAAAAGAATATTTATTAGATTAGAGTGGAAAGATATGATCGAAATATACCAAAAGGGGGGTTAGGAAAAAGATCTTTTTGATCTCTTTCCTTTTTTTACAATTCCCCAATATCGTATATCTTTCTTGTTCCTGCTCTATAGATCGTATCTATCCGATTTTTATACCTATTTTTATATATAAATTCCTTCATTAGATTATCTTGAGTCACGCTTGAGTTTTGGAATAAGCTTTTTTTCCAAAACAAAAAGAAACTTTTGGGAAGCTAGTTAATGATGACCCTCCATGGATTCGCCTATATAAGCCGCAGCTAAAGTTGCAAAAATAAGAGCTTGAATTCCGCTTGTGAATAATCCAAGAAACATGACAGGTATGGGAACTACTGAAGGTACTAAAGAAACAAGAACAACAACTACTAATTCATCAGCCAATATATTCCCAAAAAGTCGAAAACTAAGTGATAAAGGCTTAGTGAAATCTTCTAGGACGTTAATTGGTAAAAGTATTGGGGTTGGTTGAATGTATTTACTAAAATAACCCAATCCTTTTTTTGTAAGACCCGCATAGAAATATGCCACTGACGTGGGTAAAGCTAAAGCAACAGTAGTATTTATATCATTCGTGGGTGCAGCTAACTCTCCGTGAGGCAACTGTATGATTTTCCAAGGTAAAAGAGCACCCGACCAGTTCGAAACAAAAATGAATAGAAACATAGTTCCAATAAAGGGAACCCAAGGGCCATAATCTTCTCCAATCTGAGTTTTGCTCAAATCTCGAATGAATTCGAGAACATATTCGAAGAAATTCTGGCTATTGGTTGGAATTGTTTGTGGATTTCGAACCGCTATAGTGACTGAACCTAATAAGATAGCAATTACGACCCAAGAAGTGATAAGTACTTGGCCATGAACTTGGAAACCCCCTATTTGCCAATAGAGGTGTTGACCTACTTCCACACCAGATATATCGTACAGCCCCTTTAGTGTGTTGATGGAACATGGTAGAACATTCATATTACCCTCTGTGACAGAAATAGAACTTTTAAAAGAATTATTTTGATTCAAACATCTCTTCTCTCATCTCTTCTCTTTCTCGCTTCGCCTAGCATCGTCGATTTTGCATACCAATACCAAAGAATCACATAATATCCCCAGAAATTTTGATCTCTTTTTTGCGATTCAGGATATAGTAACCGATTCAATGAATCAATCTATTGAGTTCCAAAAGTTTATTGACTTATCTTATTATTAATCAACGGTTTCTTATATAGCTAGAATGGCCCTCACAAAGTGCAGATACTAATTTGTTAAGAATCAAGCGGATTGAAGCGATAGCGTCGTCATTAGCTGGAATCGAAATATCTGCCAGATCCGGGTCACAATTTGTATCGATTAAACAAATCGTCGGAATCCCTAAAGTGATACATTCCCGAAGAGCCGTATATTCTTCATGCTGATCAACGATTATTACAATATCAGGCAACCCCGTCATATACTTGATTCCACCCAGATATGTTTGCAAATGAGATAATTTTCTCTTCAACATTGCAGCATCTCTTTTCGGTAGACAGTTGAGTTTCCCCGCCCTTTGTTCCGCTCTCAAATCCCTGAACTTATGAAGTCTCGTTTCTGTAGTGGACCAATTCGTTGACATACCACCGAGCCATTTTTTATTAACATAATGACAGCGAGCCCTTATTGCAGCTAATGCTACTGAATCCGCAGCCTTACTTTTTGTACCAACTATTAAAAAGTGCTTTCCCCTACTTGCTGCGTCAAAAACTAAATCACAGGTTTCTGATAAAAAACGAGCAGTTCTAGTAAGATTTGTAATATGAATACCTTTACGCTTTGCAGAGATGTAAGGTGCCATTCTAGGATTCCATTTCCTAGTACCATGACCGAAATGAACTCCCGCTTCCATCATCTCTTCTAAATTGATGTTCCAATATTTTTTTGTCATTTCTCCCCACATTTTCTTTTTTTTTTTTTCAAAGTACCCTGAAAATAAATAATTGTTCCGAAGGAACTTTCTCCCGTAAATAGACCGTGCATCAACGGCCCGGGCCAAAATAAAACGGGGAATATCTTTCCGTTTGGTATTATCTTTAATACCAAATCAAACGACTGGTTCAATTCGAATTAGTTAAAAGAAACGAATAAGTCCGCTTTTAGAAATTTTGAATTCCTGTCAAAAATTTCTCTTATGTGTTGTATCATGAAAATTTCTTTTTGTTTTTGGATATGCAAGAACTCAAAAACTCTCTGTGGTGAAACAAAATATTGCTTATTTCCCCCTTAACCAAATTATTCCTTTTTTTTTCCAAAGAAATGTTGTTGTGTTGCCTTGAGCGGCGGACAATTCCTTTGAATCCGGTACCAACGGGTATCATCCCACCCAGAACAACATTCTCTTTCAGACCTTTCAACCAATCAATACGACCCCGCAGAGCAGCTTTTGCTAAAACTCGGGCGGTTTCTTGAAAACTCGCTTCGGATATGAAACTTTGAGTATTCAAAGATGCCCTCGTTAATCCCAATAAGATTGCTCGGTAACAGATTGTTTCTTCCAAAGCGCGCCCTGTCCGCTCTGCTCGCAACAACCCGATTAGTTCTCCGGGTGAAAAAGCATTTGACATTCCATCTTCTGAAACCAAAACTTTTGATGTTATTTGGCGTACAATAATCTCTATATGCCTATTATGGATCTGCACCCCCTGGGATCGATAAACCTTTTGAATCTTATTAACCAAAGAGATACGACTTTGCGCTATGGTTAACTCAGCGCCAATTAAAAATCCCCAAGGAATTCCAAGAATTTTGGTTATATTTTCATTCCAACCCTCAACCCTCTTTTCTAAATTCATCGATATTGAATCAATCGAACGAACTTCCAACACCTGTTCTACTTTTGGAAGACCTTGCGTTATATCACCCGATCTCGATTTTTCGTATATAAATGTAACTAATGTATCTCCTTCGTAAATTATTTCTCCATAATGGCCATGAACGGTTGCTCCTGGAGTGGCCAAATGAGGCTTGGCCGATCTGATTACTAAGGAGTCACCATGAACGGTTACAATTTGTCCCGATTTGATGTGTGATCTATATTTGTATATAGATCCATTTTCATAAAAAAGCTGTCCAAGGCTAATTATTGAGAATGTCTTCTCACAAGAATTGTGATGTAGAAAACACCAATTCAAATCGAATGCATTAAAAATGGTGTTACTACATGGATCGGGATTCAAAATTCTACCCTTTTCATCTATTAAATAATAGAGAACGTCTTGGAAAAGGTTTTTGAAATTGTCAAGTATTAAATATTTCTTTAATAAGATCTGATTATCAGTCAGATAATAGTTTCGTGAATCAAAATTCGTAATTTTAGCTATAGTCCCTAAGGGCCCGAAGGAATTTCTAATCAAAATAGCGGGATCCTCCTTAATTGATTTTTTTTTCCCATTGTCAGATTTCGAACCATTGACTTTGAGGGGACCAACTCGAAAACAATTCGATGATGACAAAATGAGAAGGGATGGTAATTGCTTATTGATATTCAACGACGTATGAATAGTCCCGTGATCTTGAGTAAGAGATTGAATCTTAATCTTGGAATAAAAAGGATTTCTATTGGGGCAATCTGATCCATTATCTGGATTCAATCCGTAGCCTGCCGTATCATTTCTTTTTCCAGTATTCAAAACGCGGGGCTTCACTAAATCAACTCTTATGAAATCTCGAATCAGATCATTTGCCCTTACTTCAACAAAGGAAGCACAAACTTCTTCTATAGAACTTGTTTTTTTGTTGTCTTGATCCCAATTCAATACTAAACAAGTTCGAACTAATTGAATACTTGTGTGAGAAATTCCTCGAATGGGTTTGCCATTTCCGTAAAGAATATAATTGACGACTCGGAGTTGTACATTATCCCGTTCTTGCAACGAATCCTGGGGAAAAAGTGTTGCTAAGTTTATGCCATCTGCTATTTCGTATGTAACTACGGGTCGAACCGAAACAAAATACTTTTTCTTGATAGGTGTAACCCGTTGGACATAGATCCAATTTTTCCATTTTTTGGATTCCTTAGAGTTTTTTTTTTCCATTCCTGGCGGTAGCAAGATTCCGCTATGTCGAGAGATTTTATTTGTCTCTCCAGGAAAATGAATATTTCCAGAAAAGATTTTGAGTTCAATCCTTTTTTTTTTTCTCTCCACTCGGACTAATCCACCTACCTGACTTCTTGTATTTAAGGCGATCTCTGTATCGACTCTAATGATACTATTGTTCCGTACCATTATGGACGAAGACCCAGGTAAGATATGCACTTCCTCGGGAATGAAAAAAAATCGATCTACTTTCGTTTGGTATTTCGTCCTCAATTCTTTTGCTCCTCGATATTCAACCAAATCCTCTTTTTTTACAAGAGAATCCACCTCTATGGTCCCATATTTAGTAATTCCCGAGCCGCTTCTTCTGTATCGGGGATCGTCGAAGTAAGCAAGAATACTATTTCTACGTAAAATACCAGTTTTGGGTATTTCAATGGAGATACCAGAATAAGGCATTGGTTCTTTCTCTCCTTCTTGCGAATATTGGAATGGAATGATGAATCTATTTCTTCGCCTCTTCGCCAAGAAATCCGAATTCTCGTGGAGAATGGCAGAATATATAAAATTCCAACAATCGTTGGGTATGCTTTTGTCAGGTCCTGAATAATCAAAAAACCTACCCCCCCTCCCCCCACTGGAAGGATCCGAACTAAACGATTTACGTCTCACTCGATCATTAGTCACTGAGAAGTCAGAAATTGATCTTTGTTCTAAAGAAAGAGAATAAACATTCATTTGATCTTGATCTTTGTGTAGAGAAAAGAGTGCTCGATTAGATTTGCACGGATTTCCTGATAATATCCATAAATGGCTTGTTTTTGGTAATAGATGAACATTACCATACGTGTATTCGGGGGTATGGTATACATTGGTACTCCAGTGCATTTCTCCCTCTGAATCAGAATAAATATGTTTTCGAACTTTTTCTTTAAAACTTAAAGCGGATGCTCCGGCACGAATCTCAGCAATCACTTGTTCCGATTCTACATATTGATTGTTTTGAACTAAAATAAAACTTTTTGGGGGAATATTCACTTTATGTAGAATATCCCGACTTTCAATAGTTACATAAAGGTCTATATAACATAGAAAGGCAGGATGCCCATGCCGTGTACGTGTGGGATGAACCAAATCCTCATGAAATTTAATTTTTCCATTCGAAGGAGCTCGTACATATTCTGCAGTACCACCTGTGAACACTCCACCGGTATGAAACGTTCTTAATGTTAGTTGAGTGCCCGGTTCTCCAATTGATTGACCCGCAATGACACCCACCGCTTCCCCCAACTCAACTAGGTCGCCATGAGTGGGACTCCGACCATAACATAATCGACAGATCCAAGAAGTGCTCCTACAAATAAAAGGAGTTCGAATATATATTGATTTCGCTTGAAAGGTTATGAAGCGATTGACAAGTCCAATCCCAATATCCTGGTTTCGGGCAGCAATGCACCGTGGACCCATATATATGTCATATGCTAATACATGACCAATTAGTCTTTGGATCCAAATTTTTTCTTCCATACTATTTTGAGGACTCGCCGAAATACCTCGGATAGTACCACAATCTGTTCTACGTACAACAATGTGTTGAACTACTTCAACAAGTCTACGTGTGAGGTATCCAGCATCGGATGTTCGTACAGCAGTATCCACAACTCCCTTGCGAGCTCCGTAGCAGGAAATAATATATTCTGTTAAAGAGAGTCCTTCGCGTAAATTACTTTGAATGGGTAAATCAATCATCTGTCCTTGGGGATCCGACATTAATCCTCTCATACCTACTAATTGATGCACCTGAGATGCATTTCCCCTAGCTCCTGAAAAAGACATTATATGGACTGGATTAGAAGGATCGGTCATTCGAAAATTAGTATGCATTTCTTGTCTCAAATATTCACTTGTAGCATACCATATCTCAATAGATTGACGTAATTTTTCTACAGCGTGTACATTCCCATAATGATGGTGTTTTTCCAAAATCAAACCTTGTTGTTCAGCATCTCGGACTAGCCATCCCTTAGAGGGTATTGTTAAAAGATCATCAATTCCTAATGAAATGGATGTAGCGGTGGCTTGTTGGAAACCCAGAGTCTTTACTTGATCCAGTATATGTGATGTATATGCCATTCCGAAGTGATCTATTAATCTGCTAATAAGTCGTTTCATGGCAGTTCCATCTATCGCTTTATTGCGAAAGGCCAGATCTGCCCGTTGTTCCGCCATAAGTACCTCCGTAGTCCGCTTAGTAGGATTCAACAATGAGTTTTGAGCCAGTGGTTCGAAGACTTCCTTTCCTCGATCTTTATTCATATAGAAATTCGGGAATTGTTATAAGGTAACAGTTGAACCAGAGAGGCAAAAATAGCTACAGATAGTACATAATTACCTAGGTACCGCCGTATGAGTAGGCCCGAGAAAATCCCTGTATGGCTTCTTCTATTTCTCGATAGAAAGAAATATGGCCAACAGTGGTTCGAATGTATATACAAAGGATTTCTTTTTTGACACTTTTTACTATTAGATAATGCCCATAAATTTCATGATAGGTACCCAAGGATTCATATTGAACTTCGATTGGAACTTCTCTTAAGGAAATGACACGTTGATCTAGTCGCCACCGGAGCCACAAGGGAGTATCTAAATGGATTCGTTTCTGCCGATAAGCGCCAAGTACATCATAGGAACTACAAAAATAGGGTTCTTTTTCTTTTGTATACCGATATTTAGTATGGTCAACTGTTTCATTTTGATAGTTCCTGCGATTCCATGGATTATACCTATTTGCACAAACACCTTGACGATTTCCGATCGTTAATACATAGAGTCCAATAAGTATATCTTGAGTTGGTACGGAAATAGGACTTCCTATAGCTGGAGACAGGAGATTCATATGAGAAAACATAAGTAAACGAGCCTCCGCTTGCGCTTCCAAAGATAAAGGTACATGAACAGCCATTTGATCCCCATCAAAGTCTGCATTGAATCCCTTACAAACTAATGGATGTAAACAAATAGCACGTCCCTCTACTAAAATGGGTTGGAACGCCTGTATACCTAATCTATGGAGGGTGGGTGCTCGATTTAGCAATACGGGATGACCCTGCATAACTTCTTGAAGTATTTCCCATACAATGGGCTCTTTTTCTCGAATTTTACTTTTCGCAATCCCTATGTTGGAAGCAACGCGCTGCCTTATTAGACCTCGAATTAAAAATGTCTGGAAAAGCTCTATTGCTATTTCTCGAGGCAATCCACATCGATGTAATGAAAGCGAGGGGCCCACGACAATGACGGAACGCCCCGAATAATCAACTCGCTTACCAAGCAGAGTCTCGCGAAATCTTCCTTCTTTCCCTTCAATTACATCTGAAAACGACTTGTAAACTTTATTATAACCATCCCTCATGGGTTGACCGCGAATACCATTATCAAGAAGTGTATCCACGGCTTCTTGCACCAACTTCTCTTGACACATTACTAATTCCCCTGGCGTGGATCTACTTGTTGTTAATAGATCAGTAAGGGTATTGTTCCGATAAATAACTCTTCGATAGAGTTCATTAATATCCGAACTCATTGGCTTACCCCCATCTATCTGAATGATTGGTCTCAACTCGGGAGGAAGAACTGGTAATAGGGACAAAACCATCCGTTCTGGTTCTACATTTGTTCGAATAAAATGTTTAGCTAATTCTATACGTCTAACCAAAAAATCCTTTCGTCTTCCTATTTTTCTATCTTCCCAGTCATTGCCAGTGGACCCTTCTTCCCCTAATTCCTTCCATTCCACCAATGAACAATCTATAATAATTCGCAAATCTAGATCGGCTAATTGTTCTCTGATAGCACCTGCTCCAGTAGATATTTCTCGATTTCGAAATGTATCGAAGCCTTGGGTAGTAAAAAAAAGTGGGATGCTATATTTCCGAGATTGGATTTCATATTCGAATAAACCTCGTAATCGTAAGAAAGTAGGTTTTTTAGCTACGGGCCTAGCAAAAGAAAAATCTGGATAGGTTCCCTATGGGATTCCCCCCCTTAAAAATCGGACGTGAGTGTTTCCTCTCATCCGGCTCAAGTAGTTACATCAAATAAGGAAAGGACTTCCTACTTTAAATTTTAAAAAATTTAAAAATTTTTGTTCTAAAGAACCTCATAGAGATCTACCCATTACTCAAGTTAGCGGCGAAAACCAACCAATATTTTATTGATTCATTCTTACTTTGACTTTTTGAATTAGTTATTCAATCACGACATAAATGAAATTTCATTGAATTGAGTAGTCTATTTCCCTTCAAATTAAAAATGAAAACCCCCTTCCTTTTAGTTAAAGGGATAGCTTGGAACTCATAAGGGATTTACTTGTCTATTTTTTGTTCCGCTCGGTCGTTTAGGTCCCTACTTCACCTCGACGGTTATACCATGATGTCCCTTGAAGCATATATGCGATAGATAGACTCCTGTAACCGTGTTAGATTCGCTTACTTGAAAGGAATCTCTTTCGAAAAGAAATAGAATGGTTAATTCCACGAAAGAAGTTTCTTTGTTAACGAGGTATACCTAGCAATTCCTATTCCTATATTAATTGACCATGGACCAACCCCCCTTCCTTCCTATTTCGATATTTCGAAGTATTGATCACACCCATACATAATTCTGAGCTTCATGTTCCTCCTCTAAAAAGACATGTCAGAGCCGGGGGCATCCCCAATCGGATTGAATGGGATGACAGTTTATCGTCCAAATCTGTAAAATCAAAATTTGGATCAAATCACACATCGCAATAGACTAGGCCTTCTAATTCCTTAAGGGGTTTATCTAACAGATTTGCGATATAACTAGGAAGACGTTTCAAATACCACACATGAGTCACTGGACATGTCAGTTTGATGTATCCCATTTGATATCTTCGTGCCCGAGAATCCGCAAATTCGACTCCGCATTGTTCACAAAAATTCGGGTCTTCTTTTTCATCTCCGATCACTCGATAATTTCCACAAGCACAAATTCCACTTTTTATGGGCCCAGAAATTCTTTCACAAAACAATCCATCCTTTTCCGGTTTATTCGTTTTGTAATGAAAAGTATAGGGTTTTGTCACCTCTCCAACAATCTCGCCATTAGGTAGGATTTTGTTGGCCCACGCACTTATTTGTTGAGGAGAAACTGATCCAATTCGAAGTTGTTGATGTTTATACCGGTCGATCATAGAACAAAAATAATGATTCATTCCGATCAAGCTTCCTTCCTATGAATCTGGAAGTCCTTCTCAGATAAAAGGAAATGATTCAGTTCCAAAGCCAAAGATCGTAGTTCTCGAACGAGTAGTCGAAAAGATTCTGGAGCATCCCCGGGATTAGCTATTGTTCCTCCAATGATCGTAGTACCAAGTACTTCCTGGCGAGATCTAATATGATCAGATTTATAAGTAAGCA